TTTTTGATTTTTCATCATTATGATGAAAAAAAAAAAAAAAATGGGATGGAGGGATAACAAAAAAGTGGGGGGGGGAATGGTTATTTTTATTCGTTCTGGTTTTGAGGTTTTGTAAAAAATATGGTGAACAATAGAAGGTGGGGGGGTTTGGGGGGTTTTTTCCCTAAAAAAAGGAGAAATATAGGAGTGTTCGAAGGAAACACTACTACCTTATGTACTAGATATACTTATATGCATGTATAAAAAGAATGACTTTTAACTCTTCAGACAACTTCGTGGCGGGCAAGGAAATGTACAACCTTGTCTGTTAACCTTAGGATGCGCTCTGTAATGCCAGGCGAAAGGAAAAAAAAAAAAGAACCAAATGCCCCTTTGAAAGAACGCCCGGCATGTCGGGGTCACGGACCATTAGCCTTACCACCATCGAGATGCAGCCACCTTCTTGATATGAAGGGGTATAAATCAATGGCCCTGATGTAGGAACCAAATGCCAGTAATAGCTCACCTTGTGTTACCCCCACGAGTTCGGTACCTCACCCTTTCATTACGTAGGATGCCATGGGGACACCGGGTAGCTGATCGTTGTAAGGGCTATGTGGTTGCCCTTCATGATTTGCTGTTAAATAAATCACTAAATATTGAGAAGAGTTTAATGAGTTCAAATTATATTTATGACTTTACCTGGGACGAATAGATGTTTGGTTCCATTAATATGGTAAATTAAACAGTTTATATAGCTATCTTCATAAGAATATGTGGGGACTCCAATAATGCGGATATCTTGTGTATAGAACTGCTTGGAACGTATAAAATGATTACTGTCAGTTATGTGTTTTATAAATGTATATATAAACTACAAGTTCCTGTTGACAAGATACTTTATGTCATTCTTGGTAGAATGTTATTTAATCATTCATAAAATGTTGATGTATGATTGTTGGCATTCAGTTAATGTTGATTATACATAGTATGAGGAATTTCATATGTAATATATACATAGGCATATTAAATCATACATGCATATTTAAACTATATGAAAAGTAAGAAGTAATATATTTTATAATAGGACTATATATTTGGGGTCAGAGGGTAGTCTAATTTAGGATCTTAGCTTTGGGAGTTAAGGGTGGGAGTTAAAATCTCTTCTCTTTGAGCGCTAAGGAGGATTCTAACCGCCGACCGCCGGATTACAAGACCGGTGCTCTTACACTGAGCTATTAGGGCAGTCTCATTCGAGTGCTTTGTTTTCGAGTCATCCTGTAACTGGGAGAAGGATAAGGAAAATGGAGAAGTAGATTAGGGAGGCTGTTTGGCCAATAATAATGTAGGGATGTTCAACTGGTATTCCTCCAATTCATGTAAGAATTGCTACGTCTGCAACCAAAGTTCAGAATAGGAGTTGGGTGAGGGGTCGGAATGTTAGTCCTCGCTGTTTGGAGGTGTGAAGGATGGGTACGACTATAAGAACTAGGATGGAGAATAGGAGGGCAAGAACGCCTCCTAGTTTATTAGGAATTGATCGAAGAATGGCGTAGGCAAATAAAAAGTATCATTCTGGCTTGATGTGGGGTGGGGTAACGAGGGGGTTAGCGGGAATGAAGTTGTCTGGGTCTCCTAAGAGGTTAGGGGAAAATAGTGCAAATGATGTTAGAGCTAGTAGAAGTACTACAAAGCCTAGAAGGTCTTTATAGGTGAAATAGGGGTGAAAGGGGATTTTATCTGCATTGGAGTTTAAGCCAACAGGGTTATTTGATCCTGTTTCGTGAAGGAACAGGAGATGAAGGAGGGTGGCAGCGATGATTACAAATGGGAAGAGGAAGTGGAAGGCAAAGAATCGGGTCAGGGTGGCACTGTCTACTGAGAATCCGCCTCAGATTCATTGGACTAAAAGTTCTCCTACATATGGGACAGCGGAGAGGAGGTTAGTAATTACTGTAGCGCCTCAAAAGGACATTTGTCCTCAAGGAAGGACGTAGCCTACGAAGGCTGTTATTATGGTTAGGAGGAGGAGGATAACACCAATATTTCAGGTTTCTTTGTATAGGTAGGAACCGTAATAAAGTCCGCGTCCGATGTGTAAATAAATACAGATGAAGAAGAATGATGCGCCGTTAGCGTGTATGTTTCGGATTAATCAGCCGTAGTTTACATCTCGGCAAATATGGGTGACAGATGAAAATGCTGTAGAGATGTCCGAGGTGTAGTGTATAGCTAAAAATAAACCTGTGAGGATTTGTGTAGCGAGGCAGAGGCCCAGGAGTGAGCCATAGTTTCATCAGAAGGAGATGTTAGAGGGTGCTGGGAGATCTACTAGAGCGTCGTTAGCAATTTTAAGGAGGGGGTGGGTCTTTCGAAGGATGGCCATTAGGTTCTTGTAGTTGAATTACAACGGTGGGTTTTCAAGTCACTGGTCTTGGTTAAAGTCCTGGCAGGAATTTATGACATATTTAATGACGTTGTCTTTGTTTGGATTAATTTTAGGGATGGTGGGGGTTGCGTCTAATCCTGCACCGTATTTTGCTGCTCTAGGGTTGGTTCTAGCGGCGGGGGCAGGGTGTGGTGTATTAGTGGGGCATGGGGGGTCTTTTGTGGCTTTGATTCTTTTCTTAATTTATTTAGGGGGAATGTTGGTGGTTTTTGCTTATTCAGCTGCGTTAGCAGCTGAACCTTACCCTAAGTCTTGAGGGGATCGGTCCGTGGTAAAGTTTGTGGTGGTTTATTTAGGTGGGGTAGTAGTGGTGGCGAGTCATTATTGAGGGGATTGGTATGAAAATTCATGGGCGGTGGTGGATGAATTTAAGGAGTTTTGTGTTTTGCGTGGGGATGTAAGTGGGGTAGCTATAATGTACTCCTCTGGGGGAGGAATGTTGGTAGTATGTGCTTGGGTATTATTATTAACATTGTTTGTAGTTCTTGAATTGACTCGAGGATTGAGTCGGGGAACTTTACGAGTGGTGTAGAAAAAAGGCGAGGGTAGTAGCAAGTACTAGTGTTAGGAAAAAGAGGGCTAGGTAAGTTTGAATTCGACCTTGTTGGGCTTTATTTATTGTGGTTATTGTTTTAAGAATAGGAATAAAAACTGCTTTTGGTCCGACTTTTTGGAGTCAGGCTAGGTCTAGGGCTTGGGTGGCAACAGATTGTCCAAGGACAAGTATAAGTTTAGGGGTTAGGCGATGTACAATAGCGGGGAAGAAGCCTAGTATATTAGAAAATAAGTGGGGGGTAAGGTTGGGGGTAATTTTTTGTTGTTTATTGGTGTAGGATGCTAGGCTTAGGGCAATGAAAAGGCCTAAAGCAGTAACAAATAGTGCTGCACATTTTAGGGGAGTTGATATAGTTATGGTAGGGGTCTCTACGGGAAGGAGGTTGGATGTAAGTACGAGACCTGCAAGAATGCTTCCTCAGGCCAGGCGCTTAATAGGGTTAATAATGGAGGGGACGTTTTCGTTGATGGGGGAGTAGGAAGGAAAGCGGGGGTGGCCTATGGAGATGTGATAAATTAGGCGGATGCTGTAGACGGCAGTGAATGAGGTAGCGAGAAGGGTAAGGGTAAGGGCTCAGGTGTTTAGGTAAGATGTATTTAGGGCTTCAATAATGGCGTCTTTTGAAAAGAATCCGGCTAGGAAAGGAGTTCCGGCAAGGGCAAGACTTCCGATGGTAAGGCAGGAGGTGGTGAAGGGGGCAAGGTTGAAAAGGCCTCCTATTTTTCGGATGTCTTGTTCATTGTTTAGGCTGTGGATTAGGGAGCCGGAGCATAGGAAGAGTATGGCTTTGAAGAATGCGTGGGTGCAGATGTGGAAGAATGCAAGTTGGGGTAGGTTAAGGCCGATTGCGAGCATTATTAGTCCTAGTTGACTAGATGTGGAGAATGCTACAATTTTTTTAAGGTCATTTTGGGTGAGGGCGCAAAGAGCGGTAAAGAATGTGGTGAGGGCTCCTACACAGAGGCAGAGGGAAAGGATTATTTGGTTATTACCAATCAGGGGATGAAGTCGAATGAGAAGAAAAATACCTGCAACGACTATGGTGCTAGAGTGAAGTAGGGCAGAGACTGGTGTGGGGCCCTCTATTGCGGCAGGCAGTCAGGGGTGGAGCCCAAACTGTGCAGACTTACCCATAGCGGCGAGGACTAGGCCTAGAAGGGGAAGAGTTAAATTTATGTCTTTAGAGGAGGCGAATATTTGTGGGATTTCTCAGGAGTTAAGGTTTATTGCGAGTCAGGCCATGCTTAAAATTATGCCGACATCTCCCACTCGGTTATATAGTACGGCTTGGAGGGCAGCTGTATTGGCGTCTGCTCGGCCGTATCATCAGCCGATTAGGAGAAAGGATATGATACCTACTCCTTCTCAGCCAATAAATAATTGAAATATGTTGTTGGCAGTAACAAGAATAATTATTGCTGTGAGGAATAGGAGGAGATATTTAAAGAATCGGTTTAAGTTTGGGTCGGCATGCATGTAGTAGGAGGCGAATTCTAGAATGGATCAGGCAACATAAAGGGCCACGGGGACAAAAATAGCGGAGTAGTAGTCAAATTTGAAGCTGAGGTTGATATCAAAGGTGAGGATGTTCATTCATTGTGAACAGGTTACGATATGTTGAGCACCCTGGTCTAGGAAAATGAAAAGGGGGAGGAGGTTGATGAAAAATGCAGTTTTTACTGCGGTTACGTGTGAGCAGACTGGGCCTTTTTGGTTGGGAGGAGAGGCTGGGATAAGGGGAAGAAGAAGGAGTACGAAGGTAATTAGGAGGGTTGAGCCTAGAACAAACATAGCTGCTACTTGGATTTGCACCAAGAGTTTTTGGTTCCTAAGACCAATGGATGAGCTGTTATCCTTTAGAAGCCCGAGGGAGCCGGGGAGTTTAACCTCGGGAATAGGAGATTAGCAGTTTCTATGGCCATCGGGCCTCTCTCAGGTGGGCAAGAGGGTTTTAACCTCTGTTTCTAGAATCACAATCTAGTGTTTTTATTAAACTATGTCTACAGGAGCATCATCCTCAGATGTGTTCGGGCTTTAGGACTAGGAGGGCAATTGGAAGGAGATGGAGGAAGAGGAGGAGATGTTCTCGTGTGTGGGAGGGGTCAAGGCCAAAAATGTGGCTTGGGAGGGGTCCTCGTTGAGTAACTACGAGCAGATGTAGTGAGTAGGCAGCGGTAATTAAGACTCCGGGTCCAGTCAAAAGGAGTGTTCAGTTAGATCAGGAGTACAGGGATGTAATGATGAAGAGTTCTCCTATAAGGTTAGGGAGTGGGGGGAGTGCAAGGTTGGCTAGGCTAGCAAAAAGTCATCAGGTGGCTATTAGGGGAAAAATTGTTTGTATGCCTCGGATGAGGAGCATTGTTCGGGTGTGTGTCCGTTCGTAGGTGGTATTTGCCAGGCAGAAGAGGGCGGATGAGGTTAAGCCATGGGCAATTATGAGAATAATTGCTCCTGTAAACCCTCAGGGTGTTTGAATAAGAATTCCTCCAGCTACAAGGCCCATGTGGCTGACGGAGGAATAGGCAATTAGTGACTTGAGGTCTGTTTGGCGGAGGCAAATAGTTCCTGTTATAATAATTCCTCAGAGGGCAAGGGCAATGAAGGGATAAGCGAGAAATTTTGTTAGGGGATCAAGAATTAATAAAATTCGAAGTATGCCGTAGCCACCTAGTTTTAGAAGTACTGCGGCTAGGACTATTGAACCGGCGATTGGGGCTTCTACATGTGCTTTTGGAAGTCAGAGATGGGCTCCGTAGAGGGGTATTTTTACGAGAAATGCTAGGAGGCAGCCTGCTCATCAAAGTATATCCCCTCAGGTTGAGAGTTTTAGGGGTTGAGTGAATTGAAAGAGAAATAAAGAGAGGGTTCCAGTATCTGCTTGAAGGAGGAGAAGGGCAACCAGAAGGGGGAGGGACCCTACTAGTGTATAAAATAAAAAGTAAACCCCGGCGTTTAGACGTTCTGCTTGATTTCCTCACCGGGTAATAAGAAAAAGGGTAGGAAGAAGCGTGGCTTCAAATGTAATGTAAAATATAGTAAATTCAGTGGCACCAAATGCTAGAATAAGAAATATTTGTAGAGATGTCAGGAGGGAAATAAAAGTTCGTTGTCGGTTTATTGGTTCGGGAGAGACGTGGTTTTGACTGGCGAGAATTATTAGGGGGAGAAGTCAGCATGAGAGGATCATTAAGGGGATGGAGAGGGGGTCAGAAGCGAGGTAGTGACTGGGGATGGCTCATCCTGTTTCGGATGATCACTTGAGTCAGGAGAGGCTTGAAAAAGCAACTACTAGGCTTTGTGCGAGGGTAGCGGGCCAGAGTCATTGGGAGGGGATAAGTCAGATTGTTGGAAAAAGTATGATTGTGGGAAGAAGAATTTTTAACATTGGAGAAGGTTTAGGCTTTGTACACGGGTTGTTCCGTGTGTTCGGGAGGTGGCAACAAGGAGGGCGAGGCCTGCGCTTGCTTCACAGGCAGAGAATGCAAGTATGAGTATGGGGGCGGTAGAGAAATCTGTTGATTCAAGTTGGAGGGCTCAAAGGGAGAGGGCTACGTAAAGTGAAAGTATTATTCCTTCTAGACAAAGGAGGGCGGAGAGGAGGTAGGTGCGGTGAAATACTAGTCCTATGAAGCCAAGGATGAAGGCTGAGGTAAAGCCGAAGTGTGCGGGTGTCATAAGATGGTTATGGAATTAAACCATAGTTTTTTGAGCCGAAATCAAAGGTCTTTTATTGGACTAACCACCTATTCGGCTCATTCAAGGCCCCCTTGGGCTCATTCGTAGGCGAGGCCTAGGGTGAGGAGGGTTAGAACTGCGACTGCTCAGGCAAACGTAGTGAGGGGAGAGACTAGTTGAACTCCTCAGGGAAGAGGAAGAAGGAGAGCAATTTCTAAATCAAATAGTAAAAACAAAATAGCAATTAGGAAGAAGCGGAGGGAAAAGGGGAGGCGGGCGGAACCTAAGGGGTCGAATCCGCATTCGTAGGGGGAGAGTTTCTCGGTATCAGGGTTTAGTTGGGGAAGTCAAAAAGATACAAGGGCGAGAATTACAGAGAGTGCAATGGCAATAGTAATTGCTGTTATGAAGATGTTCATTATCTTTCCTTGGGTTTAAACCAAGACCGGATGATTGGAAGTCATTTATACTGATGTTGATACTAGAAAGATTATGAGCCTCATCAATAAATGGAGACGTAAAGGAATAGTCATACTACGTCTACAAAATGTCAGTATCAGGCGGCGGCCTCAAAGCCAAAGTGATGTTCGGAGGTAAAGTGGTGTTGAATTTGTCGAAGGAGGCAGACAGCTAAGAAAGAGGAGCCAATAATGACATGGAGGCCGTGAAAGCCGGTGGCTACAAAGAAAGTGGAGCCGTAGACACCGTCGGCGATCGTAAAAGGAGCTTCGTAGTATTCTATTGCTTGGAGAAAAGTAAAGTAGAAGCCGAGTAAAATAGTTAAGGCTAGGGATTGAATTGCTTGTTTCCGCTCTCCTACTATGATGCTGTGGTGGGTTCATGTGACAGTAACGCCTGAGGCGAGAAGAACGGCGGTGTTAAGGAGGGGGACTTCAAAGGGGTCAAGGGCTAAAATTCCTGCAGGGGGTCAGCATCCTCCAAGTTCTGGAGTGGGGGCGAGACTGGAGTGGAAAAAGGCTCAGAAGAATCCTAGAAAAAAGAAAACTTCTGATGTAATGAATAGGATTATTCCGTAGCGAAGTCCTTTTTGGACGGGTGGAGTATGGTGTCCTTGGAAGGTACCTTCTCGGATAATGTCTCGTCATCATTGAAGTATGGTTAGGAGAAGAAGAATTGTGCCAAGAGTTAGTAGTGTAGTGGAGTGAAAGTGAAACCAGATTGCGAGGCCTGATGTTATAAGAAGGGCGGCAATTGCGCCGGTTAGGGGTCAGGGGCTAGGGTCGACCATGTGGTATGCATGTGCTTGGTGGGCCATTAGGTGTTTTCTTGAAGATAGAGGCTTAGGAGGAGGACAAATACATAGGCTTGAATTATAGCGACAGCAACTTCCAGAAGAGTTAGGAGAAATAGGACGGTGGCAGTTAGGATTGCTACTGTGGGCATAATTGGAAGAAGAACGATGGTTGCTGTTGAAATTAGTCCAATTAGGAGATGGCCAGCTGTGAGATTGGCTGTGAGTCGGACTCCTAGGGCAAGGGGACGAATAAATAGACTGATTGTTTCGATGATAATTAGAATAGGAATAAGAAGAACGGGAGTTCCTTGGGGAAGAAGGTGGCCAATAGAGGCTGTGGGTTGATTTCGCATTCCAACAATAACGGTTGCAAGTCAAAGGGGTATTGCAAGTCCTAGATTTAAAGAAAGTTGAGTGGTGGGGGTAAAGGTGTAGGGTAAGAGTCCAAGGATATTTAGGGTAATAAGAAAAATTATTAAAGATGCTAGAATGGTTGCTCATTTATGGCCTCCTGGGTTTAGGGGAAGAAGCAGTTGTTGAGTGAAGCGGTTTACGAATCAGCCTTGGAGTGTAAAGAGGCGGTTGTTTAATCAGTGGCTTGAAGGGGTAGGGAAAAGAAGTCAGGGTAGTGTAAGGGCGAGGGCAATTAGGGGAATTCCTAAGTGTACAGGGCTTGAGAATTGGTCAAAGAAGCTTAGTGTCATGGTCAGTTTCAGGGTTCAGTTTTAGTTTTCTCAGTGCTTAGTGTTGGTTCATTAGGGAAGGTGTGGGCTAAAACTTTTGGGAGGACGATGGTCAAGAAAATTAACCATGAGAATGTTAAGATGGCAAGTCAAGGGGCAGGATTGAGCTGGGGCATAACACTAGGGGTGGTTGGAGGTCACCAGTCTTTAGCTTAAAAGGCTAACGCTATTTCCGGTTTAGCTTCATAGTGAGGCGTCTTCAAATATAAGTGAGGATCAGTTCTCAAAGTGTTCTAGGGGAACTGCTTCAACTACGATTGGTATAAAGCTGTGGTTGGCTCCGCAGATTTCAGAGCATTGGCCATAATAAACCCCTGGTCGGGAAGTAATAAAGGCTGTTTGGTTTAGGCGCCCAGGGACGGCGTCTATTTTTACCCCAAGGGCGGGAACGGCTCAGGAGTGAAGAACGTCTTCGGCTGAGATTAATATACGGATGGGGGATCCAGCAGGGACAACTATTCGGTGGTCGGCTTCTAAAAGGCGGAATTGCCCAGGGGCAAGGTCTTGTGTGGGGATTATATATGAGTCAAAGCCTAAGTCTTTATAATCAGTGTATTCGTAGCTTCAGTATCATTGGTGGCCCATTGCTTTAACTGTAAGATGGGGACTATTAATTTCATCTATAAGGTATAGAAGTCGAAGGGATGGGAGGGCAATAAGGATAAGAATAAGGGCTGGGAGAACAGTTCAGATAATTTCAATTTCTTGAGAGTCCAGAATATACTTATTGGTTAGTTTAGTGGAGACTATGGCTATAATAACATAAAGTACCAGAATGCTGATGAGGAGTACAATTATTAGAGCATGGTCATGGAAGTGGAGGAGTTCTTCTATAATAGGGGAGGCCGCGTCTTGGAATCCTAGTTGTGAGGGATGTGCCATTGAGCTTTAAGCTCAAGTCACGTGGGAATTTAACCCACAATTCTGCCTTGACAAGGCAGTGTAATGGAAGGTTTTACTAGTGTCTTATTGAAGAAAGTGGCAGAGTGGTGATGCAGTTGGCTTGAAACTGATTTATGGGGGTTCGATTCCTTCCTTTCTCGTGGGTGGTTTGTACTTGAACAAATGCAGGGTTTTCAAATGTGTGGTAGGGAGGAGGGCATCCGTGAAGTCATTCTACATTTGTGGTGGTGAGTTCAACTGATAAGACTTCTCGCTTGGCAGCGAATGCTTCTCAGAGGATAAAAAGGAACATTACTACGGCGATTAGGGAGATTAAGGACCCAGTTGAGGAGACAGTATTTCATAGGGTATAAGCGTCAGGATAGTCGGAATATCGTCGTGGTATTCCTGCAAGCCCAAGGAAGTGTTGAGGGAAAAAGGTTAAATTTACTCCTAAGAACATAATTCCAAAGTGGATTTTAGTTCATGTGCTGTGGAGGGTGTAGCCTGAAAATAAAGGGAACCAGTGAACAAAGGCAGCTATAATGGCAAAGACGGCTCCTATTGATAGGACATAGTGGAAGTGGGCTACTACGTAATAAGTATCATGAAGGACAATATCTAAGGATGAGTTAGCTAGAACAATTCCGGTTAAGCCCCCTACTGTGAAGAGGAAAATAAAGCCAAGAGATCAGAGGAGTGGTGTTTCTCATTTGATTGACCCGCCGTGAAGGGTGGCTAGTCAGCTAAAAACTTTTACCCCTGTAGGGATGGCAATAATTATGGTGGCGGAGGTAAAGTAGGCTCGGGTGTCTACGTCCATTCCGACTGTAAACATATGATGGGCCCAGACAATAAAGCCTAGAAGTCCGATGGCTATTATAGCTCAGACCATGCCCATGTATCCGAAAGGTTCTTTTTTCCCTGAATAGTAGGCAACAATGTGAGAGATTATACCAAAGCCTGGAAGGATTAAAATATATACCTCGGGGTGCCCAAAGAATCAGAAGAGGTGTTGGTAAAGAATGGGGTCTCCCCCTCCTGCTGGGTCGAAGAAGGTCGTGTTCAGGTTTCGGTCTGTCAAAAGCATGGTAATTCCAGCAGCTAAGACTGGGAGAGATAGGAGAAGAAGAACAGCGGTAACAAGGACAGCTCAGACAAAGAGGGGTGTTTGGTATTGGGAAATAGCTGGGGGTTTCATGTTAATAATTGTGGTAATAAAGTTGATTGCCCCAAGGATTGAAGAGATCCCTGCAAGATGCAGGGAGAAAATGGTTAGGTCAACGGAGGCCCCTGCGTGGGCTAAATTGCCGGCAAGTGGGGGATAGACTGTTCATCCAGTCCCAGCCCCGGCTTCAACTCCGGAGGAGGCAAGTAGAAGGAGGAAGGAGGGTGGGAGAAGCCAAAAGCTCATGTTATTTATTCGGGGAAAGGCTATATCAGGAGCCCCAATCATAAGAGGGATTAGTCAGTTTCCAAAGCCTCCAATTATGATTGGTATCACTATGAAGAAGATTATTACAAAGGCATGTGCTGTAACAATTACATTATAAATTTGGTCGTTTCCTAAAAGGGTGCCGGGTTGGTTTAATTCCGCTCGGATAAGCAGGCTTAAAGCTGTGCCGACCATTCCAGCCCAGGCACCAAATACTAGATAGAGGGTGCCAATGTCTTTGTGGTTAGTTGAAAAAAATCAGCGTGTGATTGCCACAGGTGGGGTGGCTGAGGTAAGCGGTGGGTTGTAGCTCCATGAACAGAGGTTAAATTCCTCTCCCCATCAAGCCTTGTGGTGTGACCACGTCAGATTGCAAACCTGAAGAAGTAGGTTTACCCGCCTGCCGGGGCTTTTCCCGCCCGCCCCCGGCAGCGGGGAAGTAGATGAATGCTCGCTGGCTGGGGCGCTTAGCTGTTAACTAAGAGTATGTAGGATCGAGGCCTTCTCATCTAGAAAGGCTTTAGCTTAATTAAAGTGTCTGGGTTGCATTCAGAAGATGTGGGATAAAGTCCTATAAGTCTTATCAGGGGCTGGGAGGTTTTCACTCTCGCTGAGGGCTTTGAAGGCCCTTGGTCTTAATACTATCCTAAGTCCCTGTATTAGGTGAATCATGCTAGGATAGCAGGGGCAATGGGGAGGACTCCTAGGGCAATAATGGTAATTATAGCTAGGAAAAGGCGGTTTTGGGAGGGGTTAAATCGTCAAGGGGTAGTTTTAATTGAAATATTGGGAGGAGAAGTGAGAATTACGAGGTAGCCTACTCGAAGATAATAATATAAGCTTAAAAGGGCTGAGAGGGCGGCTACTGTGGCAGGTAGTGGGAGTCCCTGTTTAATTATTTCGTTAATTACAAATCATTTGGGTATGAACCCTGTTAAGGGTGGGAGGCCGCCTAGGGAAAGGAAGACGGGGGTTAGTGAGGTTATTATGATTGGAGATTTTGATCAGGCGATTGTAAGGCTGTTTAGGGTTGTGCAGTTGAAAGTTTTTAGTGTTAAAAATGCTATTGAGGTTATTGTAATATAAAAGAAAAGGGCAATGAGGGTAATGGAGGGGGAAAATTGGACGATGAGAATTATTCATCCTAGATGACCAATAGAGGAGTAGGCAAGAATTTTACGTAGTTGTGTTTGGTTTAATCCGCCTCAACCTCCGGTGAAGGTTGATATAAGGCCAAGTCCAATAAGGAGGCGTGAGTCAACAAAGGGGGCGAGTTGAACAATTAGGGCAAAAGGGGCAAGTTTTTGTCATGTGGAAAGAATTAGTCCAGTTGTCAGGTCTAGGCCTTGAAGGACTTCTGGGAGTCAGAAGTGAGCAGGGGCAAGGCCTACTTTAAGTGCGAGAGCTAATATAGTAATTGTGGCAGGGATGGGGTGTGAGAGTTGGGGGACTATTCATTCTCCTATAATTCAAGCGTTAGTTAGACTGGCAAATAGGATTAGGGCGGCGGCAGTAGCTTGGATAAGAAAATATTTGGTTGCGGCTTCTACTGCGCGGGGGTGGTGTTTTTGGGCTATGAGAGGGAGAATAGCAAGGGTATTTACTTCTAGGCCCATTCATGCGAGGAGTCAGTGGGAGCTGGAGAAAGTAAGGACGGTCCCTAGGCCTAGGGCGGATAAAAGGCATGTGAAGATGAGGGGATGCATTAGTAAAAGAGGGGGTTTAACCGTCATGTTTGGGGTATGGGCCCAAAAGCTTTGATTAGCTGACTTTACTAGAAGGTAGTGTAGCGGGAGCACCAAGAATTTTGAGTTCTTGAGGTTGGGTTCAAATCCCATTTTTCTAAGGAATCAGGGGGACTTGAACCCCCATTGGTCACTCTATCAAAGTGGTCCTTAGGCATTCAGGCACAATTCCGGTTTAGAGTTGTGGGGGAAGTCCTGTGAATGCGATGGTGAGGGAGAGGTGTCAAAGGACAAAAACTAGGGCGAGGGGAAGAAAGGCTTTTCAGATTAGGTGTATAAGTTGATCATACCGGAAGCGGGGAAAGGAGGCTCGGACTCAGAGAAAGCCCACAGATAGTAGGGCGGCTTTGGTTATTAAAATTAAAGTGGAGAGCTCGGGGTAAGTGGAAATAAAGGAGGGCCCAAAGAATAAAATGGCGGTGAGGGTATTTATAAGGAGAATGTTGGCGTATTCGGCCAGAAAAAATAGGGCGAAAGGACCGGCAGCATATTCAACATTAAAGCCGGAAACAAGTTCAGACTCACCTTCTGTAAGATCAAAGGGGGCTCGATTGGTTTCGGCAAGGGTGGAGATATATCATATTGCGGCAAGGGGTCAGGCGGGTAAAATGAGTCAGATGTTTTCTTGAAAAACACTAAAGGTCTGTAGAGTAAAGCCACCTGTAAAAATAATTAGGCTTAAAATAATGAGTCCTAAGCTTACTTCATAGGAAATGGTTTGAGCGACAGCGCGGAGAGCGCCAATTAGAGCGTATTTTGAGTTGGAAGCCCAGCCGGAACCTAAAATGGAGTAGACTGCTAGGCTAGAGAGTGCAAGAATAAATAAAATACCAAGGTTAAGGTCAATTAAAGGGTAGGGCATGGGAAGAGGGGCTCAAAGTATTAGGGCTAAAGTAAGAGCTAGTATGGGGGCAGCTAAAAATAAAACAGGGGATGCGGTGGAGGGTCGGATAGGTTCTTTAATAAAGAGTTTTACCCCATCGGCAACAGGTTGAAGCAGCCCATATGGGCCTACAATGTTGGGTCCTTTACGGAGTTGTATGTAGCCTAAGACTTTACGTTCAACTAGTGTGAGGAAAGCAACGGCTAAGAGAATGGGAACAATAAGGATAAGGGGATTAATGATGTGGGTGAGAATGGTAGACATAACTAAGGAGAGGAGTTGAACCTCTGGGAGAAAGGGCTTAGGCCTTTTGCAATTACCGGGCTCTGCCACCTTAGTGCGCCGTTCTTTAAGGCGTGCCTAGATGAGCCCCCTTTCTAATTTAGTTGTTTTCATTAGGTGGGGGTGAGGCGTGCTTCGGGCATGGGCCTCTTTTTTCCGGTCCTTTCGTACTAGGAAAAAACAATTCATAGATAGAAACTGACCTGGATTACTCCGGTCTGAACTCAGATCACGTAGGACTTTAATCGTTGAACAAACGAACCCTAAATAGCGGTTGCACCATTAGGATGTCCTGATCCAACATCGAGGTCGTAAACCCCCTCGTCGATAGGGACTCTGGGAGAGGATTGCGCTGTTATCCCCAGGGTAACTCGGTTCGTTGATCGGCGTGAGCCGGATCTTTTTGGTCAGAAATTCTGTTGCTTAGAGTGGTGGGTCTTGGTTGTAAGGATAGTATCCTCAGTCCACATGGAGGCTCTTTTTTCCTCCGCGGTCGCCCCAACCGAAGACAAGTAGGAAAGGGGCCACTATATTCTTTCTGGTGATGCAGGGTTGTTGAATGTGGGCTGCCTAGTGTCTTAAGCTCCATGGGGTCTTCTCGTCTTATGGTGGTATCCCCGCTTCTGCACGGAGAGATCAATTTCATTGACTGGGAAGAGGAGACAGTTAAGCCCTCGTCGTGCCATTCATACGGGTCTTCATTTAAAAGACAAGTGATTGCGCTACCTTCGCACGGTCAAAATACCGCGGCCGTTAAACCTGTAGTCACAGGGCAGGCGGGACCTCTTATGTTTAGTTTTCAAGAGGCGATGTTTTTGGTAAACAGGCGAGGCTTGTGTTTGCCGAGTTCCTTCTCTTCCTTTTAGTCTTTCCTTTTAGCATTCCTGTGTGGGGTTAACGATTAAATGTCCGGGCTTTTCTTGTTTTTGATTCGGCTCGTAGTCCCCTCTTGGTTTGGGTTCGTTATTTGTCGGTGGTGAGTCCGGTCCGACTTACAGATATGCTGGGAGAGGGGTGTTCCCTCTTATTACTCATTTTAGCATAGGCTCTCCCATGGGGGCATGGGGCGGCTTAGTAGGGGTAAGGGGGTAGGATTATTTATCAAAATAAGAGGTTTATGGTCTGTCTAAGCTTTAACGCTTTTTCCTTAGGTGGCTGCTTTTAGGCCCACTAAAACAGCCTACCTTTTAAATTATGATCCTTAACCACCTGAAAAGGTTGTGTCCTGGTTCAAAGGAGCTGTCCCTCCTTTGACTAACTCTCCTGGCTTCTGTAGCCGAAATTAGTAAAACTTTTGGGGCTTGAGAATCCGGGAGGCTGAACTTTTATTCATTTTCTAAGCAACCAGCTATAACTAGGCTCGGTAGATTTTTCACCTCTACTCGGAGTTCTTCCCACTCTTTTGCCACAGAGACGGGTTGGCCCTATAATAGGCTGTCTCGGAGTAGCTCGTCTAGTTTCGGGGGCTTAAACTAAAGTTCTCTTTGCTTAAGTGTTCTGGCTAAATCATGATGCAAAAGGTACGAGGTTAAATCTCTGTTTTTTTAGGCTTTAATGAGTTGTTTCATTTCTTTTTCAGCTTTCCCTTGCGGTACTTTCTCTGTTGCTCAAGTTTTCTTTTCTGTCTCCCGTACTAAGGTGGAAAAATGGTTTGTTTATTGGTTTAAGGTTCATGTTAGGGTGAAGTCTATTGTGGTGGTGGCCTAGGTGTTTTGGGCTAGCTGGTCAGCTCAGGGCGACCCGATTTGCACGGGTGTCTTTTCGGTGTAAGGGAAATACTCTCTTTTTTAGCTACGTCCTGGTTATTCCAAGTGCACTTTCCAGTACACTTACCATGTTACGACTTGCCTCCCCTTGATTCGATTATCTTTTTAGTTACCAGTGGTAGTGAACTTGGGGAGAGTGACGGGCGGTGTGTACGCATTTCAGAGCCGGCTTCAGAAGAGCGCTCTGTTCTCTTCTTACTGCTAAATCCACCTTCGGATGTGTATTTCATTTCATCGTTTGTGGTATCCTATTTTAGGAAATGTAGCCCATTTCTTCCCATCTCATACGCTACACCTCGACCTGACGTTTTGGGTTGTGTTCATTTTGCCTACTATGGGACCTTTACAGGGTGGGCTGACGACGGCGGTATATAGGCGGGGTTAACAAGAGGTGGTGAGGTTGAACGGGGGTTATCGGTTCTAGAACAGGCTCCTCTAGGTGGGTCTGAAGTACCGCCAAGTCCTTTGGGTTTTAAGCTAATGCTTGTAGTCCCCTGGCGGATATTAGTTGTAAAATAATATCAAGGTTTATGGCTAAGCATAGTGGGGTATCTAATCCCAGTTTGTTTCTTAGCTGTCGTGGGTTCAGGCAAAGATAAAGTCACTTTCGTGGTAGGGCTTCATTCCTCCGAATGCGTATAACAGCCAGGGGGATGTTCGGCTTTAGTTGATTATATCCCTGACCACTCTTTACGCCGGTGTCTATCAACTTGGGCCTCTTGTATAACCGCGGTGGCTGGCACGAGTTTTACCGGCCCTAATTAACTTTAACTAAGTCGAGCTTTCGCTTATGGCTTAATATTTATCACTGCTGAGTTCCCTTGGGGGTGTGGCTAAGCAAGGCGTCATGGGCTGTTGGGCGTGCCTGATGCCGGCTCCTTGTTCCCGGGCGGGGAATTAAGGGCATCCTCACAGGGGTGCGGAGACTTGCATGTGTAAATCTGGTTAAAGCTGATAGTAAAGTCAGGACCAAGCCTTTGTGCTGGCGGGGCTTTCTAGGGCCCATCTTAACATCTTCAGTGTTATGCTTTAAAGTTATGCTACGCTAAC